CAGAAACTCATCTTCACTTCTACAACTCCAGATATTCAAAGAATATCTGTACGTTCTTTTTTTTTATAGATCAAAGAGCTGAAGTTTCATTCATTTCATATATTATGGATAAGCTAAAAAAAAGAAATTCTAAACTAAATATAAATAAAAAAAAAAAAAAACAATTAAATTTAGAGGGATTCAGTACGATTTGAAATTTTTGAAAGATACTTTTTTCATATGAGCTGAGTCAATAGGATGAAAGAGTTAATGATGCAGAACTATGTACCGCGCACATCACTTAGATGGGGTCCAGAAAAACCCATAAAGTAACAACACAGGGGGAAATAAATAGAATATGAAAAGAAAATCGAAAGAAATGAATGCAAGGGGATCAGATTCTATTTGTATTATATCTGAGATGAATCTTGACTATTCGTACCCCCCAACTCCCCTAGACCAGGCTTGGGGTCTTTCAATTACTTGTAATATATAATATAGAAGAAGTAGTACCATTCTTTGTGAACGAGAGGAGACACAGTATGAACAAATAAATAAAAAGAAGAGGCAATAAAATATATTTCTTTTACATACTTTAGATACTCTTTACTCATCTATAAATATTCTATATTTATTAAATATAGACTCTATTTATTAAATAGAAAGGGGTATCTTATCTCTCCAGCCGCCACTTAGATGGATAAATATGTATCATGATCTATACTATTAATGAACATGTATGTCGACCAATTTGTAGAATAGATACTCATACAAATAACCCATGTGCCAGGAACCAGATTTGAACTGGTGACACGAGGATTTTCAGTCCTCTGCTCTACCAGCTGAGCTATCCCGACCATTCACGACGCATCATCCTCATTTTAATAGATGACTTGGGTCTATGTCAATTAAAAAGACGAAAAGGGGATTACAAAGTGTTATCCAGGCCTTGGTGGAATTTCTTAGATCTTAAAAAAAAAAAAGACTTTGTAAGTTTCAGTACAGTACGGGCGATAATATGATCATTCCAATTTACAATCGGGGTTACTTGCTCAATGATGTTCATTTGTATGTGTATCATATATACCACAAGGCTTGTGAAAAGAAAAAAATTAATGAATGAGAAACATAATGAACTTTGAACCGATAACGAAATGAGAGTATAGGATAAAAAATTAGGGAATCAACTGGGCCTTTTTGGGGATAGAGGGACTTGAACCCTCACGATTTCTAAAGTCGACGGATTTTCCTCTTACTATAAATTTCATTGTTGTCGATATTGACATGTAGAATGGGACTCTATCTTTATTCTCGTCCGATTAATCCATTTTTCAAAAGATCTATCAGATTACGATGGAGTAAATGATTTGATCAATGAATATTCCATTTTTTTTTTTACTTGGAATCGATTCACAACAACTCTTTCATTTTTCATATAAACATATAAAAAAAAAAAAGTATTCGGGTCGTCATTAATCATTTGGTTTGGAGATAGTATTTCAGTACGTATACGTATATATAGGTTTATTCTTCATCCTTTCTGGAGTTTCGATGGAAGGATTCCTTTACTAACGCATCGCAGCCAACTCCATTTGTTAGAACAGCTTCCATTGAGTCTCTGCACCTATCCTTTTTTATTATCACTTTCTGAATACTTGTTTGTTTTCAGAAAACAGGATTTGGCTCAGGATTGCCCATTTGTAATTCCAGGGTTTCTCTGAATTTGAAAGTTATCACTTGGTAGGTTTCCATACCAAGGCTCAATCCAATTAAGTCCGTAGCGTCTACCAATTTCGCCATATCCCCACCTTTTTTGTGATTAGGGTCTTGATGCCGCTCTTCTTTATTCGTTTATTTATATTAGGCCGGAACCGTTGAATTCATTAGATAGCAGTTCCATATTGGAAAGCGTTTTCTCCTGTTTGGGTTTATTGTCTATCTTCTTTCATCTCTATCGGTGGTCCAATAAGAAAAGATTCTATCAGTTCCGTATTCGAAATTCAATTCAATATAGATGGATATATACCACATATACCACATGTATATTATGTATACACATATATTATGTATATTATTATATATAATAATGTTATACATAAATATATTATTATATATGCTAATATGCTATGCCCCTATGTTCTATCATTTTTAGCGTGTAATTTTGAATACTTGAACGGTCGATTCGTTTTTTTTTGTCTTAGCTTTCACCTTTCCGAATGAAAACACCAGAATGTTTCATCATGATCGGGATTGCATTTATATGGATTGCACTTTTCTTTTTCATTTTTTTCTTCTCCTTTTCTTAGGGCAGACCCTATATAACAATAACATAAATAACATAAAAAAAAGAACTAAAAAGGAATTTTTTTATTATAATATTATTTATATTTTAATGTTATAATCAAAATAATAATTACAATATTACAATGTCATTTTAATTCAAAAAAAAAATCTTACTATCTAATTAAGATATTGATTATTGATAAAAATATATTTGATAAAAAAAAAACCGAAATTATAT